GATCAAGCTTGATCGATTCCCCCTCTGAAACAAGAAGTTCTGGCCCAGGAGGTATAATATCAATCACTTGGCGTCCATCCGACGCATCGACGATGGATATTTCATATCCCCCCTTTTCTTTACGTAGTATTTTTTTTACTATGCCTGTTGACGTAGCATTATAAACCGTATTGTTACTCTTGCTACCATCAGGATAGATTTGTCCCCTTCCTCGGTTTCCCCCTACATATATGGGATATTTTAAGAAATGAACGTCTTTTTTCGTAGCGGGATCGGGGGAAAGAATGGGAAAGACAATTTCACTATATTTCTTACCGGGAACAGGGCCTATCACAAGAATATTTTTTTTATTGGGACGATAACTCTGAAAAGATAGATTTCCTATCTTTTCTTTCAACTCAGGAGAAATACGGTCGGGCGGCGCTAATTCGAATCCCTCGGGCAAAATAAGAACAGCACCTACATTCAACCCTCCCTTTTTCCCATTAGCAAGAACTTGTTTCAGCTGCATATCATAAGGGATTCGAAGAACTGCCTCAAATACAGTATCGGGAAGCACAGCTTGGGGAACTTCAATATCCACGGGCTTATTAGCTAAATGGCAATTAGCACATACAATTCGTCCAGTTGCTTCCCGCGGGTTTTCATAACCCTGTTGCGCAAAAATGGGATATGCATTTGAAATGGATGTCCGAGTTATTACGTATATCATGATCGATACAGAAATCGATCGAATCATCTGTTCCTTTAACCAAGAAAAAGTATTTCTATTTTCCATGTCCAATCGCGGATCCCGGAATTTCTACAATAAATTAGATAGGTAGCTAACCTAATCTAGTTCCCTATACACGAGTCTGTTGTCATTCTACTGCAATAGTTGTACTGGAATGATGAATACCTTGAGCAGGTAGAAATAGAAAGAATTTTGCTAAAAAGGAAAACGCTTTCCTTCTAAAGGAAGAAAGACGCGAATTTGATTAATATTAAGAAATCCAATGAGTGAGTTTATGCTTCACTAATTGAATAATAAATTACTACAAGCGAAGGAGATAGACGGTTTAAACAAAAAAAGACCCAAAATTTCAAAAACGTGTCTAGAATCACGGGAAAACTACAAACAAAAATAGTGAAAATTTGCTCGTTAGGAGCCCATCCAAGATCGTTGTAGACCCAACGAATTAGTAGTTCCCAACCGCGGGTGGAGTGAAATCCAACAAAAAAATCTGTGACTAAAAGAATAAAAAAAGCTTTTGTTGAGTCATTTAAGTTATAGAAGAATTCCTGAACCCAAGAATTCAAAATGACAAGTTCCTCTTTACCCAGAAAAAAAGAACCACTTAGAATAGCCAAACAGATTAGATTCGTCGAGAAATGCAAAATGATATGGAGATGATCCTCATTATCTATTTCGGCCAATTGTATTATTTCCTTGTGTATTCCTATAGGAGGTTTTTGTACATGTGTCTTCGGTTTCTCTTTTATCATTTCGTCCAAGAAAAAAAGTTCTTCTAATTCTATAAATCCTTCTAGAATCCTTTTCTCTTGAATATCAGTTAAGAGAGTTTCGGATTGCCTGGTATTCCACCAATTCTTAATCCAAAGTTCCAGACATTTGTTAAAAGAGAAAGAAACTACCCAGGGTAAAAGTACGATAAATACAAGATATAGGAAAGAAGGCAATGCTTTCTTTTTTTTCATTTTTGATCTGTAAATTGAGTTGTTAATGAATCCACTTCATTCGCTGACTCTATTTCATTCGCTGACTCTATATGATAGTTCTTTTCTTTGAAGCAAAACAAAAATTCTATAACAAGGTTTGAGACCTTGTGTTTGTATCTATTTCTCTTTTTGTATATTAGTGGAATTTCTTTCTATTGGGTTCTTTCTTAGATCTAAATTATGCCATATATCTCACTTGGACAAAACAAATTAGAAGCAATTTTCTCTTATCCGAGTTTGTTCCTTCCTTTAGATAAATACTTGGGAATCCCCTTACAATTGAAAAAAAAAAATTGCAATTGGCACTCAAAATACTTCAATTGGTACGCGCAAGAAATAGGCTAATTCGGCAGCTTTTTGTTCAATTTCTCGTGGAGTAAAAAACTTCTCATCAGTACGAGTCAAGGGAATGACCCCATGGCCCCGGATTTCCATATAAAGGATACGACGAGGATAAAGACCCTCTTTAACCTGAATTCTAAGTGATTGGATATCCCGCACAAGGAATCGAAAGAAGACGCGACGTTTTATTCCAGGGAATCCCCAACGAAAAATGCACACTATTCCCTCTTTTCTATCGAATCGGTCATAACCACTTCCTACATTCCACAAAATAGTGCACCACAAATAGGAGCTAATGAATAGGCCCGCGATTCCGTAGAAAGACATCACGATCCCCTGTGGAAAAAAAAGAATTTGTTGAGATGGAAATACGGATATCATATTCTTACCAAGATAACTGGAAGCCCCAACCGTTAAGAATCCCAATGAACCTAGAAAAAGAATACAGGCCCAGAAAAAATTACCTCTTTTTCGAGAACCTTTTAGGAGTTCTATCCATATGTGTTCTGATCGCCAATTCATATTAGATATACTAAATCCAACAGCGGTTAATTGAAATTGAGAGAATAAGCTAAATGATTTTGACTTTACTTTTTTTGATTCTGAAATCACCTTCAGCAGCTAGTACTCCTGTGAAAAAAATTGGTTAGATACATTGATTTTCTATTCAAAAAAAAAAAATTCGTGGATCCACTTCACTATACTCGGCTACGCATATGCATGCATTTATGCTTGTAGCCTATCTACATCCATAGACGTTTTTCATTTGTGTGTATAAAGAGCTACGTACCCTATTATATTACTTACACTAAAAAATATCTGTATTATGATCCTGAAAATACATTGAGAAAATTTTGCCCCACCCATTCTAGACAATTTTATTTTCCTGCAGATAAAGAAATAAAAAAGCCATTCCAAATGCCGGCAATACTAAGCCTGTTAAAGGCACGAAAATAGAAGGAAAATCCGTCATAGAATAGATGTCTCAATTCAAATTTACTATTTCTATCTATTCGAAATATATCTTAAGATTCTTAAGATATAATTAAGTATATCTATTATAAGGAATATTGACTATTGTATTTTTTAGTTTGAAAAAGAAAAAAATGAATGGAATGAATAATAAGAAAATTGCAAAAAAGGGGAACTAATTAAAAAATTTAGATTTTGCTTTTCCCACTTTTTGCTTTTCCCACTCTCATGACCTTTCTATCCTTCTAATCAAACTTAAAATTGGATTCAAAAGAAAGCAATTGTGAAAATGAAAGAAATACCTTTTTCAGAATACCCTTTAATTTCATTCATTAAATTTAATGAAAAAGTAGAAGTGGAATAGAATAGCCCGGTTGAAGGGTAATGATCATACGTCTGTAATGCATTGTATGTCCCAGAATAGGTCCCATTCTTCTACCCTTTCCGGGTAGTCGATGGCTATTCACAGCTACTACCTTAACACCAAAGAAGAGTTCGACCCAATGCTTTATTTCTGTCTTAGTGAATCCCGATTCGACATTAGAAGTATATTGATTCTTTCCCAATAAACGAAGGCTCTTTTCTGTAAATACTGCGTATTTGATTCCATTATCGTATGATAATACTCTATTTTTCTTTTTATTTGTTTATTGTATTATACCTTTCTATATTCTAGATATATAGAATAGAAGAATCTCGATTTGTCAAGTTTCATAATCATATCAAGATCTATTTAAATTCGGCTCAATCTTTTTTTTAGAAAAAAAAAGATTGAGCCGAATTTAATTGCAATCAATTAGAAGAATAAGGAAGAATTACTGCATTTCGTAACTGAATTTTTTCTTTCTATTTCGCTTCTTTTTTGTTTAAACCTTCTTTATATCTACTTAATCGATGGTATCTACCGGCGCGAATTCGAATTTGATCGCCTTCCATACTTCACAAGCTGCGGCTAGTTCAGGACTCCATTTGCAAGCTTGTCGGATAATTTCATTACCTTCACGAGCAAGATCGCGCCCTTCGTTACGAGCTTGTACACAAGCTTCTAAAGCCACCCGATTAGCTGCTGCACCAGGTGCATTCCCCCAAGGGTGTCCTAAAGTTCCTCCACCAAATTGTAATACGGAATCGTCTCCAAAGATTTCGGTCAGAGCTGGCATATGCCAAACATGAATACCCCCTGAAGCAACCGGTATAACACCTGGCATGGATACCCAATCCTGAGTGAAAAAGATACCGCGAGCACGATCCTTTTCAATAAAATCATCGCGCAATAGATCAACAAAACCTAAAGTCATTTCGCGTTCCCCTTCTAACTTACCTACTACTGTACCGGCGTGGATATGATCTCCCCCAGACATACGCAATGCTTTAGCTAATACACGGAAATGCATACCATGATTTTTCTGTCTATCAATAACTGCATGCATTGCTCGGTGAATGTGAAGAAGTAGGCCGTTGTCGCGGCAATAATGAGACAAACTAGTATTTGCGGTGAATCCTCCGGTTAAGTAGTCATGCATTACAATAGGAACCCCTAATTCCCTCGCAAATACAGCTCTCTTAATCATTTCTTCGCATGTACCTGCAGTCGCATTCAAGTAATGCCCCTTGATTTCACCGGTTTCGGCCTGTGCTTTATAAATAGCTTCGGCACAAAAGACAAAACGGTCTCTCCAGCGCATAAATGGTTGTGAGTTTACGTTTTCATCATCTTTGGTAAAATCAAGTCCACCGCGTAGACACTCATAACACGCTCTACCGTAATTTTTCGCGGATAATCCCAATTTGGGTTTAATAGTACATCCCAATAAAGGACGACCATACTTGTTCAACTTATCCCTTTCAACTTGGATACCATGAGGCGGGCCTTGGAAAGTTTTTGAATAAGTAGGAGGAATTCGTAGATCCTCCAAACGTAGAGCACGTAGGGCTTTGAAACCAAATACGTTACCCACAATGGAAGTAAACATGTTAGTAACAGAACCCTCTTCAAATAGGTCTAATGGATAAGCTACATAACAGATATATTGACTTTCCTCCCCAGGAACGGGCTCGATGTGATAGCATCGTCCTTTGTAACGATCAAGACTGGTAAGTCCATCAGTCCAAACAGTTGTCCATGTACCAGTAGAAGATTCCGCAGCTACTGCAGCCCCTGCTTCTTCAGGCGGAACCCCGGGCTGAGGAGTTACTCGGAATGCTGCCAAGATATCAGTATCCTTGGTTTCGTACTCCGGGGTGTAATAAGTCAATTTATAATCCTTAACACCGGCTTTAAATCCAACACTTGCTTTAGTTTCTGTTTGTGGTGACATAAGTCCCTCCCTACAACTCATGAATTAAGAATTCTCGCAATGACAGGGTCTACTCGATATGCATTAGGCTTAAATCAAACCTTTGCAAAAATCTTAATTTAAAAAGAAGGATATTCAATTAATATTAACTGATTAAATAAAAAAGAGAGTATGCTTAAGTTAATGAATATGTTTCATTCGTATATAAAGCGTACACCCTGTGTACGTTCTATCTTATAGTAATTCTACTATAAGAATTCAATAAGAATTGATTTGTTGTTGTGGTAAGTTAACATGGTTCGTTATTAAACCATGGATTTGATTCACCAAATCCATCATTATTGTATACTTTTTGATAGATATAGCGCAACCCAAACCAATCCCTAATCTTATTTTACAATTTTAGAAGTTCTTAAGTTGACAGCAATCTATGCTTCACAGTAGTATATATTTTATATATCGAAGTCCTAGATAGGAAAGTAGAGTAGGCACAGATCCTTCACAAAAGGCGAAATGTATATGAAAAAAAAAAAAGATTGATTGAACTTTCCAACGGACTCATTCCATGAGTAAACGATTGAATGGGATTCGCTTGGGCAACGAAATCAAGTACTAGTCCCCTTTTCTTTATTTTTTGAATTAACTAATTCATTTCCTTTTGACTTTTGGATTTTTGGATATTTTTTTTGATTTGATTTGGCATTATTCAACAAAAAAAAAGAAATTTTTCTTTTTTTTTTTGACAATTATGTGATAATTATGAAAACCAATCCTACTACTTCGCGTCCCGGGGTTTCTACAATTGAAGAAAAAAGCGCAGGGCGTATTGATCAAATTATCGGACCTGTGCTGGATATCACTTTTCCTCCGGGCAAGTTGCCTTATATTTATAACGCTTTGATAGTCAAGAGTCGAGACACTGCTGATAAGCAAATTAATGTGACTTGTGAGGTACAACAATTATTGGGAAATAATCGAGTTAGAGCTGTAGCTATGAGTGCTACAGACGGGTTGATGAGAGGAATGGAAGTGATTGACACGGGAGCTCCTCTCAGTGTTCCAGTCGGTGGAACTACTCTCGGACGAATTTTTAACGTTCTTGGGGAGCCTATTGACAATTTGGGTCCTGTAGATACTAGTGCAACATTCCCTATTCACAGATCCGCGCCTGCCTTTATCGAGTTAGATACGAAATTATCTATCTTTGAAACAGGTATTAAGGTGGTCGATCTTTTAGCTCCTTATCGGCGTGGAGGAAAAATCGGACTATTTGGAGGGGCGGGAGTAGGTAAAACAGTACTCATCATGGAATTAATCAATAACATTGCTAAAGCTCACGGGGGCGTATCCGTATTTGGCGGAGTCGGGGAACGGACTCGTGAAGGAAATGATCTTTATATGGAAATGAAGGAATCCGGAGTAATTAATGAAAAAAATATTGAGGAATCAAAGGTAGCTCTAGTCTATGGCCAAATGAATGAACCGCCGGGAGCTCGTATGAGAGTTGGTTTAACTGCCCTAACTATGGCAGAATATTTCCGAGATGTTAATAAGCAAGACGTGCTTTTATTCATCGATAATATCTTTCGTTTTGTTCAAGCAGGATCGGAGGTATCCGCCTTATTAGGGCGAATGCCCTCCGCAGTGGGTTATCAACCTACCCTTAGTACAGAAATGGGTTCTTTGCAAGAAAGAATTACTTCTACCAAAAAGGGATCTATAACTTCGATCCAAGCAGTTTATGTACCTGCGGACGATTTGACTGACCCTGCTCCTGCCACAACATTTGCACATTTGGACGCTACTACTGTACTTTCCAGAGGATTAGCTTCCAAGGGTATTTATCCCGCAGTAGATCCTTTAGATTCAACCTCAACTATGTTACAGCCTCGGATCGTTGGCAACGAACATTATGAAACTGCGCAAAGAGTTAAGGAAACTTTACAACGTTACAAAGAGCTTCAGGACATTATCGCAATTCTTGGGTTGGATGAACTATCGGAGGAGGATCGTTTAACTGTAGCAAGAGCACGAAAAATTGAGCGGTTCTTATCACAACCGTTCTTTGTGGCAGAAGTTTTTACCGGTTCTCCAGGAAAGTATGTTGGTCTTGCAGAAACAATTAGGGGATTTCAACTAATCCTTTCCGGAGAATTAGATAGCCTACCCGAACAGGCTTTTTATTTGGTGGGAAACATCGATGAAGCTAGCACGAAAGCTATAAAATTAGAAGAGGAGAGCGAATTGAAGAAATGAAATTAAATCTTTATGTACTGACTCCTAAACGAATTATTTGGGATTGTGAAGTGAAAGAAATCATTTTATCTACTAATAGTGGGCAAATTGGTGTATTACCAAACCACGCCCCCATTAACACAGCTGTAGATATGGGTCCTTTGAGAATACGCCTCCTCAACGACCAATGGTTAACAGCGGTTCTGTGGAGCGGTTTTGCGAGAATAGTTAATAATGAGATCATTATTTTAGGGAATGATGCAGAACTGGGTAGTGACATTGATGCAGAAGAAGCTCAAGAGGCACTTGAAATAGCCGAAGCTAACTTGAGTAAAGCTGAGGGTACGAAAGAATTGGTTCAAGCGAAGCTAGCTCTCAGACGAGCTAGGATACGAGTCGAGGCTGTCAATTGGATTCCCCCATCCAATTGAAGACAATCCAAAGGTTTCATTGATACAAAGAAAAAGGAAAGAGGGGTAGAAAAAGTTATTAGATAGCGAAGCGAAGTAAGTCCAATGCTATCTAAGAATTTTTCTACCTACCTACTATTGGATTTGAACCAATGACTCCCGCCGTATGAAAGCAGTACTCTAACCACTGAGTTAAGTAGGCAATTAGTAGGCAATTTATCACCATAAAAGAATCCACATTACTTCGATCGATTATAGATCGAATCCTTTTTATAAGCAATACCGATCCGTTATTGGTATGTTATTTATGGGTATGTTATTATGTTATATAGTAAACAAATCAAAGCGATATCCTCCAGCATTAGAGAATATTCATCTTGACAAGAAATTCTATATATGTTAAGATATTTCTGATAAGGGCTATAGCTCAGTTCGGTAGAGCAACTCGCTTACACGTGCGCCAATGCTTTTCAAGGGAACTTATTATGCAATGAACATAACAGATCTTATTGCAAAATCAATGTCTTACTTCATGGATTCGAGAGAATAGGAGAACAGTAGCCTGACAAACAGTCGGTTCAGTCCGATTCAGGTGCCAATTCAGGTGCCTAATCAAATAGAACCCTATTGATTTGCTAGTTGATAAGGTGAATATCCAGCCCACTCAATGCTAGGCGTAATGAGGATAAGGGCCTCCAAAAAACTTCTTTTCGTTCTATGAACTTTAAGGTGTATGAAGTCTCATAGTCAACTCTTGCGGCGGAACGATAGAGACTCCATTTCACTTAGGTTGATTTCATTTAAGCCCGAGGCATACCTAAGTCAAGGTAATCCTCCTTTGAAACACTTTGGTATTGCTCCTAGATAGATGATAATACAAATAATCAATCAGAGCACAGGGAGCCATCTTATTATCTTTCCGTAAAGAAAAACTATGGTAGATTAACTGATCTTTACATCACATCCAGTTGATGAAAGAGCCCAATGCAGAAAAATGCATGTTGGGTCTTTGAAACAGTTCGAATCATTTCGATAATAATCCGTTTGATCTGTTTTACCGAGAAGGTCTACGGTTCGAATCCGTATAGCCCTAATATATATGTCTTTTTTTAGATTTTAGGATGGATATCCAATGTTTCTTTTAGTATAATTTGCTTTTCTTTATTAGTACTTGTTTATAGACTCGACGGTCATTTGCCCCATAGAATAGAGATAAAAGCTTTACCATAGGCTCATTCATCGAAAATCATAGAGACAAGAAAAGAAAAAAGAATTTCTATCAAATCAATAGAAGGAAGGATCTCTTACCTGATTTGAATTCCATCCTCCTTCAACTAGGATATGCTCTAAGTCCCTAGACTTTCCTAGAATGACTCCAATGATTTTCTCCATTTTGTGAATTCCTATTTTGTTTGAAGTATATTAATATTAGATAAAAATATACATTATCTAAATGGATACACTTTAATTTTAATTTACTTTAATTTAAATAGTAAATAGAAAAAATCGAAAGAAAAAAAAAGAAAGAGTAAATAATAAAACTGGATATTTTGTTTCATAATTCTGAAATAGTGTTCTTTTTTTAGTATTCTTCCTCATTAGGCTGCATACATTAGTCATCCTATTTCAATTAGATTCTAATCGAATTAATTAATAGTAAGTATTTTCTTTTTTATTTAATAGTCTCTGACTATCCTTAAATAAAGGATAGAGCAATTGTTTTTTCTAGAGATTCTAGGGAAAGCAAAACAAAGTGAAGCGGAAGAGTTTTCTTTGTATAAGAATTAGGTCTATACCATATCTAAATAGAAAGGAAATCCAAAAGAAAGGGAGTTGGGATTCCATTGGATGAATCCTTAAGGAAGATATGCCACAAAAGAAGCAATAAAGTAAGCGCCCTTTCTCTTTGGTTTGAACAAAACGGATTCTATTCTTGCTTCACCGAGGAAGAGAGAGAAGTTATGGATAAATTGACAATGCCAACTTGAATCGATTAATTCAGTTCCGCCTATTCCACATTAATGG